GAAGCAGGTCGCCGGGCAATGACACGAAATGCACGCCGTGGTGGAAAAATATGGGTCCGTCTCTTTCCAGACAAACCAGTTACAGTAAGACCTGCTGAAACGCGTATGGGTTCGGGGAAAGGATCCCCTGAATATTGGGTAGCTGTTGTTAAACCGGGGCGAATACTATATGAAATGGGTGGAGTAACCGAAAATATAGCTAAAAGGGCTATTTTAATAGCAGCATCCAAAATGCCTATACGAACTCAATTTATTATTTCGGGATAAAAATGTAGAACGTAGAGAAATGGGTCTTGGGGATGAAACAAAATCGCCTATTTCTTTTTTAGACTTAGACAAACAATATTTCTTTTATTTTCTTCATCCTTTGCATTGGAAGAATAGATTCAAAAATTTATATGATTCAACCTCAGACCTATTTAAATGTAGCGGATAACAGCGGGGCTCGAAAATTGATGTGTATTCGAATCATAGGAGCTAGTAATCGCCGATATGCTCATATTGGTGACGTTATTGTTGCTGTGATCAAAGAAGCCGTACCAAATATGCCCCTAGAAAAATCAGAAGTAGTCAGAGCTGTAATTGTTCGTACCTGTAAAGAACTTAAACGTGACAGCGGTATGATAATACGATATGATGACAATGCTGCAGTTGTGATTGATCAAGAAGGAAATCCAAAAGGAACTCGCATTTTTGGGGCAATCCCCCGCGAATTGAGACAATTAACTTTTACTAAAATAGTTTCATTAGCTCCCGAAGTATTATAAAAAAAAAAGAGATCTGAATTTTTGGGGTATTTGAAGGGAAATAGATTAAGAACTAGATTAATTCGTAGCTTGTGTTTTGCGCATATACCTTGAAAAATTTATATTCATAAACCAATAAAAAAAAGAAAAACATGTTAATTATATCCAATTTTGGGACGACAAAAGTTTTAATTCATCATGGGTAGAGACACTATTGCTGAGATAATAACCTCTATACGAAATGCTGATATGGATAGAAAAAGAGTTGTTCGCATAGCATCTACTAATATTACCGAAAATATTGTTAAAATACTTTTCCGAGAAGGTTTTCTCGAAAACGTCAGAAAACATCGAGAAAAAAACAAAAATTTTTTGGTTTTAACCCTGCGACATAGCAGGAATAGGAAAAGACCCTATAGAAATTTTTTAAATTTAAAACGGATCAGCCGACCCGGTCTACGAATCTATTCTAACTCTCAACGAATTCCTAGAATTTTAGGTGGAATGGGTATTGTAATTCTTTCCACTTCTCGGGGTATAATGACAGATCGGGAAGCTCGACTAGAAGGAATCGGCGGAGAAATTTTATGTTATATATGGTAATCCATTTCATATCCAAATGAAATCCGAAACCTCTTCCTATTTGAGAAATATAAAAAGAAAGGGGGGTGAGTTGTCTAATATCGTTTTTCCTCCATTAGTTGATACCTCAAGGAGGCTTTACCTGGAATGAAAGAACAAAAATGGACTCATGAAGGTTTAATTACTGAATCGCTTCCCAATGGCATGTTCCGGGTTCGGTTAGATAATGAGGATCTGATTCTAGGTTATGTTTCGGGAAAGATCCGACGTAGTTTTATACGGATACTACCCGGGGATAAAGTCAAAATTGAAGTAAGTCGTTATGATTCAAGCAGAGGACGTATAATTTATCGACTCCGAAACAAGGATTCAAAAGATTAGGTGATTTTTATTCAATACGATTCGATATTCAAAATTTCAAGAAACTTATTTTCTACCAAGAAGTAGATTCAGAATTAAGATAAGGAATGAAAAATATGAAAATAAGAGCTTCCGTTCGTAAAATCTGTGAAAAATGTCGACTAATCCGTAGACGGGGGCGCATTAGAGTAATTTGTTCCAACCCGAGACATAAACAAAGACAAGGATAAAGGGATAATCAGACTCACTAAAGGACTCAGCGTACAAATAAAGAATCTGTTTTGACATGAAATGGATAGATCCATATATTTCTGACTCATATTTATGAGATGATACAATATGGCAAAAGCTATACCGAGAACTGGTTTACGTAGAAATGTACGTATTGGTGCACGTAAAAGTGCACGTAAAATACCAAAGGGAGTTATTCATGTTCAAGCAAGTTTTAATAATACCATTGTCACAGTTACAGATGTACGAGGTCGGGTGGTTTCCTGGTCCTCGGCCGGTACTTGTGGATTCAATGGTACGCGAAGAGGGACACCCTTTGCCGCTCAAACTGCAGCATCAAATGCTATTCGTACAGTAGTAGATCAGGGTATGCAACGAGCAGAAGTCATGATAAAAGGTCCCGGTCTCGGAAGAGACGCCGCATTACGAGCTATTCGTAGAAGTGGTATCCTATTAACTTTTGTACGGGATGTAACCCCTATGCCACATAATGGCTGTAGACCTCCGAAAAAAAGACGTGTGTAGAAATAAAAAGTGAATCAATTTCAAGAGAAACAAGAGAAATAAATAATTCAATCAAA